CACGATAACTGGTACACCATAGGTATGTCCTTCTCGGTCCTCTCGTACTAAAGAAGGCTCCTCTCAATATTCTAACGCCTACACCGGATATGGACCGAACTGTCTCACGACGTTCTGAACCCAGCTCGCGTACCGCTTTCATGGGCGAACAGCCCAACCCTTGGGACGTACTACCGCCCCAGGATGCGATGAGCCGACATCGAGGTGCCAAACCTCCCCGTCGATGTGAACTCTTGGGGGAGATCAGCCTGTTATCCCTAGAGTAACTTTTATCCGTTGAGTGACGGCCTTTCCACTCAGTACCGTCAGATCACTAAGACCGACTTTCGTCCCTGCTCGACTTGTAGGTCTCACAGTCAAGCTTCCTTATGCCTTTACACTCTAGATACGATTTCTACACGTTCAGAGGAAACCTTTGTACGCCTCCGTTACCGTTTGGGAGGCGACCGCCCCAGTCAAACTGCCCGCCTGAAACTGTTCTCTGACCAGATAATGGTTCAAAGTTAGAAATCTAACATTACAAGAGTGGTATCTCACTGATAGCTCCAATACTCCCGCAAGAATATTCTCAACGCTTCCCACCTATACTGCGCGAATAAAGTCCAATTTCAATTTCAAGTTACAGTAAAGCTTCATAGGGTCTTTCTGTCCTGGTGCAGGTAGTCCGCATCTTCACAGACAAGTCTATTTCACCGAGCCCCTCTCCGAGACAGTATCCAAATCATTACGCCTTTCGTGCGGGTCGGAACTTACCCGACAAGGAATTTCGCTACCTTAGGACCGTTATAGTTACGGCCGCCGTTCACCAGGGCTTCAGTCACTAGCTTCGCATACGCTAACCAACTTCTTTAACCTTCTGGCACTGGGCAGGCGTCAGCCCCCATACATCGTCTTACGACTTAGCGGAGACCTGTGTTTTTGATAAACAGTTGCTTGGATCTTGTTATTGCAGCCTTATTAAATAAGGCACTCCTTCTCCCGAAGTTACGGAGTTATTTTGCCGAGTTCCTTAGAGAGAGTTATCTCGCGCCCCTTAGTATACTCTACCTACCCACCTGTGTCGGTTATGGTACAGGCATTTTTTATTTATGACAGTGCAAGCTTTTCTTGGAAGTCTGACATACACTACTTCAACGCCTTAGCGTCTCGTACTCACGCCTTAACTCAAAGTGTTTTCTCCACTTCTCAACGTCTCGAACGTTTAAACCGGTAACCAATATCCGGCTAGCTTAGCCTTCTCCGTCCCTCGATGTCAATAAAAAATGGTACGGGAATATTAACCCGTTGTCCATCGACTACGCTTTTCAGCCTCGCCTTAGGTCCTGACTTACCCTCCGCGGACGAGCCTTCCGGAGGAAACCTTGGGTTTTCGGGGTATAGGATTCTCACCTATATTTTCGTTACTCAAGCCGACATTCTCACTTCTGCTTCGTCCATATCCGCTTACGCTAATACTTCGACCTACAACAGAACGCTCCCCTACCGATATATTTATTGCATATATCGCACAGTTTCGGCAAATTACTTAGTCCCGTTCATTTTCGGCGCAGGTTTACTCGATCAGTGAGCTATTACGCACTCTTTAAAGGATTGCTGCTTCTAAGCAAACCTCCTGATTGTCTATGCACTCCCACCACCTTTATCACTTAGTAAATATTTAAGGGCCTTAACTGGTGCTCTGGGCTGTTTCCCTCTTGACAATGGAGCTTATCCCCCACAGTCTTACTGGTAAACTATTCATCTAGTATTCTTAGTTTGCAACGATTTGGTACCGAATTACCAGCCCGCATACGTAACAGTGCTTTACCCCTAGATTATAACATTTACCGCTGCGCCAAAACGCATTTCGGGGAGAACCAGCTAGCTCCGAATTCGATTGGCATTTCACCCCTAACCACAACTCATCCGCTGATTTTTCAACATCAGTCGGTTCGGTCCTCCACTTAGTATTACCTAAGCTTCAACCTGGCCATGGTTAGATCATCCGGGTTCGGGTCTATAACTAGTGACAAACGCCCTATTAAGGCTCGCTTTCACTATGGCTCCAGCATTCACTGCTTTAACCTGCCACTAACTATAAGTCGCCGGCTCATTCTTCAACAGGCACGCAGGCAGACGTTATAGTCGTCCTTCTACTGCTTGTAAGTTTATGGTTTCATGTTCTTTTCACTCCCCTCCCGGGGTTCTTTTCACCTTTCCCTCACGGTACTATTTCACTATCGGTCATTCAGGAATATTTAGCCTTACGAGGTGGTCCTCGCAGATTCACACGGAATTTCACGTGCTCCATGCTACTTGGGATCCAATCTGATTGTTTCAATTTTCGAATACAAGACTATCACTTTCTATGGTTGAGTATTCCGAACTCATTCTTCTAATTGTCACATTTAATCGTTATGATTGTCCCGCTACCCTTATAAAAGTTTAGGCTGGTCCCGTTTCGCTCGCCGCTACTCAGGGAATCGTTTTTACTTTCTTTTCCTCTAGATACTAAGATGTT